ACTTATGATACTAGAACTCATGCCCTATAAAGCATGTTATCCCATTTTCAAATTGGTTTATTCTGCAGCAGCAAATGCTAGTTTCAATATGGGTTCCGACGAGGCCAATTTAGTAATTCGTAAAGCTGAGGTTAACGAGGGTACTGCCGCGAAGAAATTAAAACCACGGGCTCGAGGACGTAGTTATGCGATAAAAAAAGCTACCTGTCATATAACTATTGTAGTGCAAGATAGATCTTTAGATGAATATGAAGAGATATCTTTCTATTCGTTAAAAAACCCTAGATGGAAAAAGACAACTATGGTATATGATGATGCGTATAATAGTGAGGTAGTATGGGACAAAAAATAAATCCACTTGGTTTCCGACTTGGTACAACCCAAAGCCATCATTCCCTTTGGTTTGCACAACCAAAAAATTATTCTGAGGGTCTACAAGAAGATCAAAAAATAAGAGATTTTATCAAAAATTATGTTCAAAAGCATATGAGAATATCCTCCGGTGCCGAGGGAATTGCCCGCATAGAGATTCAAAAAAGAATCGATTTGATCCAGGTCATAATCTTTATGGGGTTCCCGAAGTTATTAATCGAAAGTAGACCGCGAGGAATCGAAGAATTACAGATGAATCTACAAAACGAATTTCATTATGTGAACCGAAAACTTAACATTGCTATCACAAGAATTGCAAAACCTTATGGAAATCCTAATATTCTTGCAGAATTTATAGCCGGGCAATTAAAGAATAGAGTTTCATTTCGAAAAGCAATGAAAAAGGCTATTGAATTGACTGAACAAGCAGATACAAAAGGAATTCAAGTACAAATTGCAGGGCGTATCGACGGAAAAGAAATTGCACGTGTCGAATGGATCAGAGAAGGTCGGGTTCCCCTACAAACCATTCGCGCTAAAATTGATTATTGTTCCTATACAGTTCGGACTATCTATGGGGTATTAGGCATCAAAATTTGGATTTTTATAGACAAGGGAGAGGAATAACAAAACTTTCATTGTTTTTCCGTCGATAGAACAAAAAGGGGGAAACTCATTCATTCGTTTTCTGGCCAATCAAACAAATTCCGAATTCTTTAATTCTATAGGGTTGAATAAAAATTAGATTGACCTTTTGTTTTGATATAATTGCTATGCTTAGTGTGTGACTCGTTGGTTTTAGGGGGTTGGGATTAAAAAAAGACCGGCCCAGTAGTATGAAAACCAACCCATCGCTTCATATTATCTGGATCTAAAGAACCTGTCAAGATATGCCAAATCGGTCATATCTTTGTAGCAACTGACATTTTTTTACAATTAAACTTTAATGAATTCTAAGTTTAAAACAAAATACAGAACAAGAGTGTGGATAAATGGAAGGGTGAGAGAAAGAAAGAAAAAAATATCAATGATATAGAATTCCAATATGTAAGGTCTATGAGTCCTCTCATAACAGTGTAATAAAGCATCAATACTAATTGATTCATCCATAATGAAATAGTAAATGAATCCTTCTTATAGATTATAGAAGAAAAAACTCAAGAGCTTCGAGCCAATAAAGACTAAGAAGATTGACTCAAGGATAAATTGGATTAGAAGCTTCGTTGTAAAATTCTGACCTAACCATTTAGTACGAAGTGGTGGGGACGAAGGAACCTGTGAATGCAAAAGATTGTATTCAACAAATGAATCTTAATGATTCACTCGTTGGGATGGCGAAATGAACCGGAAATCAATTCATCTATTCGGAGAAATGACGAACAAGTGCTAGGACTGAAATAGAGATTGCAAGAGTCAACATTCGCCCGCGATAATTTTTTTTTTTGAATTTGAATTGGTATGGTAAACCTGGATAAAAGACAAAAGAAAATAAAGATTTAATAGGACGTTCCAAAAAAAAAAAACGATTTTTTATCCAATTTTTCTAAAAATGTTCTAATATCTATGCAAATTAATTGCAAGTCCATTTTGAATCCTTTTATTCGCGAGGAGCTGGATGAGAAGAAACTCTCACGTCCAGTTCTGTAGTAGAGATGGACTTCCGAAACAACCATCAATTATAACCCAAAAAGAACTAGATTCCGTAAACAACATAGAGGACGAATGAAGGGAATATCTTATCGAGGTAATCATATTTGTTTCGGTAAATATGCTCTTCAGGCGCTTGAGCCTGCTTGGATCACATCTAGACAAATCGAAGCGGGTCGACGAGCAATGACACGAAATGCACGCCGTGGTGGAAAAATATGGGTCCGTATATTTCCAGACAAACCAGTTACAATAAGACCCGCCGAAACACGTATGGGCTCGGGGAAAGGATCCCCTGAATATTGGGTAGCTGTTGTTAAACCGGGGCGAATACTATATGAAATGGGCGGAGTAACTGAAAATATAGCTAGAAGGGCGATTTTAATAGCAGCATCAAAAATGCCTATACAAACTCAATTTATTATTTCGGGATAAAAATTTAGAACCAACACAAATGAGTCTTGGGAATGAAAGAAAACCGCGGGTTTCTTTTTTTTGACAAACAATATTTCTTTTATTTTCTTCATCCTTTGCAGTGGAAGAATAGACTCAAAACTTCATATGATTCAACCTCAGACCCATTTAAATGTAGCGGATAACAGCGGGGCTCGAAAATTGATGTGTATTCGAATCCTAGGAGCTAGTAATCGCCGATATGCTCATATTGGTGACGTTATTGTTGCTGTGATCAAAGAAGCAGTACCAAACATGCCCCTAGAAAAATCAGAAGTAGTAAGAGCTGTAATTGTTCGTACCTGTAAAGAACTTAAACGTGACAGCGGTATGATAATACGATATGATGACAATGCTGCAGTTGTGATTGATCAAGAAGGAAATCCAAAAGGAACTCGAATTTTTGGTGCAATCCCCCGCGAATTGAGACAATTCAATTTTACTAAAATAGTTTCATTAGCTCCCGAGGTATTATAAAATGGGAGCCTTATATCTTTGGGATCTTTGAAAAGAAATAGATTAAGAACTAGATTAATTCGTAGATTATGTCTCACGCATATACCTTGAAAAATTCATATTCATAAACCAATAAAAAAACATGTTAATTAGATCCAATTTTGAGGCACCAAAAATTTTACTTCATCATGGGTAGAGACACTATTGCTGAGATAATAACCTCTATACGAAATGCGGATATGGATAGAAAAAGAGTTGTTCGCATAGCATCTACTAATATTACCGAAAATATTGTTAAAATACTTTTCCGAGAAGGTTTTCTCGAAAACGTCAGAAAACATCGAGAAAAAAACAAAAATTTTTTGGTTTTAACCCTGCGACATAATAGAAGGAATAGGAAAAGACCCCATACCTGTAGAAATTTTTTAAATTTAAAACGGATCAGCCGACCCGGTCTACGAATCTATTCTAACTCTCAACGAATTCCTAGAATTTTAGGTGGAATGGGGATTGTAATTCTTTCTACTTCTCTAGGTATAATGACAGACCGGGAGGCTCGACTAGAAAGAATCGGCGGAGAAATTTTATGTTATATATGGTAATCCTTTTAATATCCAAATGGGATCCGAAACCTCGTCCTATTTGTAAAAAAAAAAAAAAGAAAGGGGTGAGTTGTCTAATATCGTTTCTCCTACATTAGTTGATACTTCAAGGGGGCTTTACCTGAAATGAAAGAACAAAAATGGATTCATGAGGGTTTAATTACCGAATCGCTTCCCAATGGCATGTTCCGGGTTCGGTTAGATAATGAAGATCTGATTATAGGTTATGTTTCAGGAAAGATCCGACGTAGTTTTATACGGATACTGCCAGGAGATAAAGTCAAAATTGAAGTAAGTCGTTATGATTCAACTAGAGGACGTATAATTTATCGACTCCGAAACAAGGATTCGAAAGATTAGGTGGTTTTTATTCAATACGATTCGAGATGAAAAATTGCAAGAAACTTATTTTCTACCAAGAAGTAGATTCAGAATTAAGATAAGGAATGAAAAATATGAAAATAAGAGCTTCCGTCCGTAAAATTTGTGAAAAATGTCGACTAATCCGCAGACGGGGGCGCATTAGAGTAATTTGCTCTAACCCGAGACATAAACAAAGACAAGGATAATCAGACTCACCAAAGGAATAAAGGTACAAATAAAGAATCTGTTTTGACATCAAATGGATATATTCCATATATTTCTGACTCATATTTATGAGATGCTACAATATGGCAAAAGCTATACCGAGAATTGGTTCACGTAAAAATGTACGTATTGGTTCACGTAAAAGTGCACGTAGAATACCAAAGGGAGTTATTCATGTTCAAGCAAGTTTCAATAATACTATTGTCACCGTTACAGATGTACGGGGTCGGGTCGTTTCCTGGTCCTCGTCCGGTACTTGTGGATTCAAGGGTACGAGAAGGGGGACGCCCTTTGCCGCTCAAACTGCAGCGGCAAATGCTATTCGTACAGTAGTAGATCAAGGTATGCAACGAGCCGAAGTCATGATAAAAGGTCCCGGTCTCGGAAGAGACGCCGCATTACGAGCTATTCGTAGAAGTGGTATACTATTAACTTTTGTGCGGGATGTAACCCCCATGCCACATAATGGCTGTAGACCCCCCAAAAAAAGACGTGTGTAGAAATGAAGAGTGAAGAAATTTCAAGAGAAACAAGAGAAATAAATAATTCAATCAAATAAAATATTATTACTATGGTTCGAGAGAAAGTAACAGTATCTACTCGGACGCTGCAGTGGAAGTGTGTTGAATCCAGAACAGACAGTAAACGTCTTTATTACGGGCGCTTTATTCTGTCTCCACTTATGAAAGGACAGGCCGACACAATAGGCATTGCAATGAGAAGAGTTTTGCTTGGAGAAATAGAAGGAACATGTATCACACGCGTAAAATCTGAGAATGTCCCGCATGAATATTCGACTATAACGGGTATTCAAGAATCGGTCCACGAAATTCTAATGAATTTGAAAGAAATTGTATTGAGAAGTAATCTATATGGAACTTG